TTGCTTTGGATGTTGTTCCCCCGGTGTGAAAGCAGTTGGTTTCGTAGTTTTAGAATTCTGCTGATCCCAAGTACTCCATCTCTATCATTGCATATTAAAATATAGAAAGTAAAGAAGAAAAGGCATGACCAGAAGAATTGTGTGAAATAAGTAAATTTATCCAGTTGAGGCATTCTTGATTGATATCAAATGATTCCCTCCAGAAAGCTTAACTCCGTCAAGCCTGTAGGAGTAGTGAAGAATGAGAGTATAGGTGGTTGATTGTTGACCAAGAAAAAAGAAAACAGACAGCTTAGCAAACAAACGAGGCCTTCTAAACCTATCATAGTATAGCTTAATGATAGACAATAGTCATCTAACATTTTTCTTCTTACTTACGCAATTCGCAATTTCTAAGTGAAGAGTTCGTGTTCAGAAGACATGGTAAAACCCCGGGAGCTTCATCCTGCCTAATCCTTTATCTCTTTATCTGAAGTAGGGCTAACTTGTCTGATACAAGTAACCCAACAAGTTCTCTGACCGGGAAGAGCTCTCTATTGGAAACAGACCAGACTGAGAGACTCCTTTATCTCATTGAACGTCAAATTTGTCACCGGGGAAGGCTCGTTTTTATCCTTAACCTCTGTTTCCAGCTGTTTTATTTTATTTTATTAGTGAAAACTCTTCTGCCTTTGTTTCGATGTTTCAGTTCTCTTCCACTCCTTGACGAACTTCGGAAACCCTTTGTCCATCTCCGAGATTCCCCCCCCCCTTTCTTTTAAATTCTCCTGCATTAGTTCATTTGCTCGTTCTTCCAAGGCGGAAGGTGCAGATGATGAGTCATCCGAAGAATTCATCATATTAGGTTCGACCCCCGAAGGGAAAAGAGCTTTCACAGCAAATCCAATGCCCAAGGAAAGCCCAGCTTTAGCAAAAAAAGTGAGATCGCTCTCCCACTTAGTGAGAAAGAAGAAAACTAGGAAAATTCTTACCCAAAAATTAGACATTCCACGCCCTCGAAACGGAATTGGAATCTCCATAGCCAATTTTCCATTTTTGATAGAAGATGCTGCCTTTGGTTTTGGTACTGACTTTCCTCCTCCCTGAAGTGAAGCTTGACATTCCATTACACATTACAGAAGGAATTCTCAATCACATAACCTTGGAAGATCTGTCTTTTTCCCAGACTTGATTGTGTTCAAGCAGCTCCATGCCACTCAACCATAGTTCTAGTAGTGTGAGGCTGCTCGAACGAACAGAGGGGAAGTCCTCTTACAGCGCTCATTCCGGCATTGATGAAAATAGAAGAAAGAACTGCTAAGCCATCCAGCACTTCGAGATAGCAAGCTTAACCCCTACTTTCTTGTACCTGGTTATGTCCGGTATCCTTTTGACGAGGTTAACCGTGATTCAATTGATAATGCTATAAGTGAAGAAGTTGGCTCCTTTGAGGGTCAACCGTCTTCAAGAATATCATCGATTAATTATGGTACCCGAGGATATTGCACCCTTTCCACTCATGGGTTATGAGCGTACTTAAGGCTCTTCCTATGGCTATGGATGGAACGTATAATCAATACGCTCCTCTTGATAGACTCGCCGGTAAGAGTGTATACTAGTCGTTTGATTTAAAGTCTGCCACTGATAGGTGGTCACTTTCATTTCAGACAGCTGTGGTAGAAGCTCTCTTTGGCGCTCATTTTGCCTCGGGATGGTCTTGTTTTATGTCCGGTTTGTGTTTTAAACAGAATATTGTTAAAGCACACCGGGACAAGATTGTCACTTTCAAACAAAAAAAATGGGTTAGCCTTTAGGTATGTATTCGTCATGGTCCTTCTTTGCACTTTCACACCATATTCTGGTGTGGATAGCTGCCAAGCAGGTGAAACCTACCACTACTTTGTTCCAGGATAATCCTTGGTGACGATGTAGTTATTGCAGATGAGCAAGTGGCTTTACGTTATCGTGCGCTTCTATCAGCACTAGGTGTTGATATTAGTGAGGCGAAGTCATTGATTCTAAGCCTGTGATCACTCCTCTTTATATTATAGCAAGCACACATGGATGGAGCAAGACGGATTTTGATTTTATTCAAGATCCTACTGAATATCGACGGTTAGTTGGAGGATTGCAATATTTCTCCTTCACTCGGCCGGCAATTTGCGGTAAATCTCGCTTCATAACATCTACAGCAAGCTTGCATCATCTTAAATTCAGTAAAGAGAATCCTACGTTATTTGCCTTGAACTCTCGATCATGGTTTACAGTCTTAAAAGGATTCGATTTTGAAAGTCTTTAAACTTATCCCAATGGATGGGACCTTTAATCAGGTCGCGCCGTTGGATAGGTTAGTAGGCTCTGACAAGGTCTACTCTTTTTTTGATCTAAAGTCGGCCACCGATAGATGGCCCCTTCAGCTTCAAGTAGATCTTGTAACACATATGTGTGCCTTTCCTCAATAAGTTGCCAATAGGTCGAGGTCGGGCTTTGTTCTTTCGAACAGGTCAGCCTCTTGGATACC